AAACCATGCCGTTCGGAAGTGATTCAGAAGGAAAACTTTCATTAATTCATTTTTTTCTTTAATTTCATTCGAAGTAAAACATCCGAAATTGAGCAGGGGTGGTATTACACAACCCCTTTTTTTTCACAAATCGGAAGTTCCGGATATCCAATTTTTATATTAGAAGGATTACCATATATAACACAAAATTTCTCCGCCGATTCTTTTTAGTCGAGCTTCTCGGTCTGTCATTATACCTTGAGAAGTCGAAAGGATTACAATTCCTATTCCGCCTAAAATTCGTGGAATTCGTTGAGAGTTAGAATAGATTCGTAGACCCGGTCGACTTATTCTCTTTAAATTTAAAATCGTTTTATAGGATTCTTTCTTATTTCGTCTATGTCTTAGGGTTAAAATCAAAAAAAATTGGTTGTTTTCGCGATGTTTCCTTACGTTTTCGATAAAACCCTCTCGTAAAAGGATTTTAACAATGCTTTCGGTGATGTTAGTCGATCCTATCCGAACCGTTCCTTTTCTATTCATGTCAGCATTTCGTATAGAGGTTATTATATCAGCAATAGTGTCTTTCCCCATGATAAGTTAAAATTCCTTATTGTTCTATAATGTTGATATAATCAACATGTTCTTTTTCTTTTATTTATATATAGATATAGACGAATTATATATTAATATATGAATAAAATTCTTAATATTTTATTATTAAGGGTATATGCGTGATACACAATCTATTAATTAATTTTATTTCAATACCATTTTTTTTAATCCTATACTAACTATCGATATTTAGATCTTATAATACCTCAGGAGCTAATGAAACTATTTTAGTAAAGTTTAATTGTCTCAATTCCCGTGGGATCGCCCCAAAAACTCGAGTTCCTTTTGGATTTCCTTCTTGATCAATGACAACTGCGGCATTGTCATCATATCGTATTATCGTCCCATTGTTACGTTTGAGTTCTTTACAAGTACGTACAATTACAGCTCTAATGACTTCTGATCTTTCTAGAGGAGTATTTGGTATTGCTTCCTTGATTACAGCAACAATAACGTCACCAATATGAGCATATCGGCGATTACTAGCTCCTATTATTCGAATACACATCAATTCTCGAGCCCCGCTGTTGTCTGCTACATTCAAATAGGTTTGTGGTTGAATCATATCATTTTTTTGTATCTCTTCTTTTAATGCAAAGGACGAAGTAAAAAAATATTGTTTGTCAAAAAAAGAAAACTTATAATCTTTTTATCCTTAAATCTTATTTAGCCTCTTTATTCTATATTCCTATTCAGAAATAATGAATTGGGTTTTTATAGGCATTTTTGATGCCGCTATTGAAATAGCTTTTCTGGCTATATTTTCGGGTACACCACCCATTTCATAAAGGATTTTACCTGGTTTAACCACAGCTACCCAATACTCAGGGGATCCTTTCCCAGAACCCATACGCGTTTCCGCAGGTCTTACTGTAACTGGTTTGTCTGGAAATATACGTACCCAAATTTTTCCACCACGTCGTACATTTCGTGTCATTGCTCGTCGCCCTGCTTCTATTTGTCTAGATGTGATCCAAGCGGGTTCAAGTGTTTGAAGAGCATATCTGCCAAAACAAATACGATTCCCACGAGAAGATATTCCTTTAAGTCTTCCTCGATGTTGTTTACGAAATCTGGTTCTTTTTGGGTTATAGTTGATGGGTTTTTTCTAAATTAGAAATTCCATCTCTACTACAGAACTGAACATGAGAGTTTCTTCTCATCCAGCTCCTCGCGAATAAAAGGACTAAAAAAGCTTATATTACGATATAGATGTAGTTAATGATTAATTCTATTAATCATGTTATTTTTTGAAATTGCATCTGATCTCTTCTAAAGTTGTGTATGTCTTTTTCGAAATCGAATCCAAGATGAATTCTATTTATTTCAAAATAACGTAATATCATCATCTCGAATGTCGTTTTTGTTAGAGTTAGAATATTCTAACAAATCCTTATTTTCTTTTATCTTTTTCATTTTTTTTTAGTATTTTATTACTTTTTTTATTTGAAAAAAGTAATAAATTTTTCGCCGGCGAATATTTACTCTTTCAATATCTATTTAAGTTTGATGTTTATCCCACGAGGTCTCAGAATAAAAATAAGAATAGATAATAAAGTTTCTGGTTTATTCCGCCATCCTATCCAATGAATTACTAAGATTTGTTTTTCTTTTTCAATAGAATCCTCTATATTCATGGGTTCCGTCGTTCCCATCGCTTCTTGATTAATCATTAGGCCCGAATTCGACAATGGAGCTCTTATATGAAATTTTGAATTTCATTTTTTAATTTGTTTTTGAGTCAATTTTCTCAGTTTTTATTGGCTCAAGGCTCTTAATTTTTTTTTGTTTTCGGAACAGATTTATCTAATTATTATGAATGAATCTGTATTGATGCTTTATTACATTGCTTTTCTTACAGTGACCTCATAGACTTTCCAAATTGGAATCATATATCATTAATATT